CTCTTTGCAATAGATATATTCTAACTAAGAATGTAGTACAAGTAATTCCAGACTTCTCGTAGATGTAGAAAAATAGTATAAACAAAACAAGAGCCTTCTTATAATTTTTTTATTTCTTGATCATCCAAAACTGTCAAAGAATTATCAACAAAAATTTTGTTCTTGTTACGAACTTGATGTTGATAAATCCACGAATCTAGAAATTCATTTCGGACAATTGAACCTTCTCGAACTGTTTCTTTTTAAGAACTAAAAAGATTTGTGCCAAAATAACAGATGCAAAGAAGAACAAAAGACCTTGTACGCGCAATGGGTCTTGAAGTACTATTTCTGCATCTCCTTGACCAAATCCACCCACATTAGGATTACTTGTTAATGGTTGATCAAGTTTGATAGATTCACCCTCTGAAACAAGAAGTTCTGGTCCTGGAGGGATAACATCAACCACTTCACGTCCATCCGAGGCACCCACTATGGTTATTTCGTATCCACCCTTTTCTTTTCGAAAAATTTTCTTTACTATACCGGCTGCTGTAGCATTATAAACTGTATTATTACTCTTGCTTCCGTCAGGATAAATCTGGCCCCTCCCCCTGTTACCACCTACATATATCGGATATTTTAAGAAGTGAACATCTTTCTTAGTAGTAGGGTCCGGGGAAAGAATCGGAAAGGTGATTTCACTATATTTTTGCCCAGGAACAGGACCTATCACAATAATATTTTTTTTATTGGGGCGATAGCTCTGAAAAGAAAGATTGCCTATCTTTTCTTTCATCTCGGGAGAAATACGATCGGTCGGGGCTAATTCAAATCCCTCAGGTAAAATAAGAACAGCCCCCACATTCAAACCCCCCTTTTTGCCGTTAGCAAGAACCTGTTTTAGTTGCGTATCATAAGGAATTCGAACAACGGCTTCAAATACAGTATCAGGAAGAACCGCTTGTGGAACCTCAATATCCACGGGCTTATTAGCTAAATGGCAATTGGCGCATACAATACGCCCAGTTGCTTCTCGTGGATTTTCATAACCTTGCTGTGCAAAAATGGGATACGCATTTGAAATGGATGACCGAGTTATTATATATATCATGACCGATATGGAAATGGATCGAGTAATCTGTTCTTTTATCCAAGAAAAAGTATTTCTAGTTTGCATGGTCCAATCAATCGTTGATCCCGAAAATTTCTACAATAAATTGGGTAGGTTGCTAGTATAGTTCCCTATCCACGATTCTGCTATTTACCTTACTGAACTGAATTTACTGAAATAATATTACTAGAATGTGGGATAAACTCCCCGCCTTGGGTGGGTAGAAATAGAAGGAGTAAGTACGATTTTGAATGCTTTGATTATGTACGAAGTAAGAAACATTATAATTCTAAATTCTAATTGGATTAATATCCGTATATCGTTTTTCTTTTCAATCATTCATTGAATGATAAATCACTACAAGCGATGGGGATACACGATTTAAATAACGGAAAATGCCATATTTTAAAATTGTATCTAGAATGACTGGAAAAGTGGAAACAAGACCAGATATAATTTGATCGTTATGCGCAAATCCAAAATCTTTGTAGATAGAGCCAATCATTAGTTCCCAACCGTGGGGTGAATGAAATCCGATACATAAATCGGTTAATAAAAGAATAGAAAAAGCTTTTATTGTGTCGCTTAAGTTATATAGGAATTCCTGAACCCAAGAGTTAAGAAGAATAAGTTCTTTATTTCCCAGAATAGAATACCCACTTAGAATAAGTAAACAGATTATATTTGTCGAGAAGTGCAAAATCATATGGATACAATCCTCATTGTGCATCTTGATCAATTGAATCATTTCATTGTGGATTCCTATACGAAGCTTTTGTAGATATGTTTCCGGGTATTCCTTTATCATTTCGTCCAACAAAAGGAGCTCCTCTAATTCGATGAATTTTTCTAGAAGACCCCTTTCTTGAATATCATTCAAAAAAGTTTCAGATTGATTAATATTCCACCAATTAGTAACCCAAGATTCCAGACTTTTTTGAAATGATAGAGAGATACACCAGGGTAAAAATACTATAGATACAAGATATAGAAAGGGAATAAATGCTCTCTTTTTTTCCATTTTTTTTCATCTATAAATTGTTACCGAACCCGTCGCGCTCGTCGACTCTATGCGACCTAGTATTTCTATGAAACATGAGTTCTATTATTCTATTACAAAGTATCGAATCCATGAGTCTATTTTCTGTTTTTTTTGTTCTAATTTGTTAATTAGTCCTTGAATCTTGAAAAAACACAAAATTTAGAATAAAGAATCCACTCTGAATTCGAATGAATAAACAAAAAAATCGTGTTTCCAGATATTGCAATTGGTCCATCCAATTCGAAGCAATTCCTTCCTTTTAATGAATACGTGGGACATCCACTTCAATTAATGAATATTATTTTGATTTCAAGACGAGAGAACTTACTTGACTACCAAAATATCAATAATATCAATCAAATCTTTGGAAAAATTTCACAAGTTACCCCTAGCACAAAATAACGAATTGAGGGTCTGAATGTGATGATCAAAAATGGGTAGCAAAACAAAACAAAATTCGAATAATAAAATTCTCGTTATAATTATAAGAAAGCCAATTGTTTGATCATTAAAGAGAACAAAAGAAAGAATAAAAATAAAACGAAAGATTGCTAAATAATATAAGAAAAATACAGGATTTTTTTGTATTGTATCTAACCTATCAATTCTAACTACTGGGCCTAAAGAAAGTTATTTATTTCGATTTGATATATGGAATGAGTCCATTATTATTTCTATTTTTTACTTTTTTTTTATTACTGTTACTGAATTGAATTGAGAATTGAGTTGAGTCGATTTCCATACGAATAAAAAACCCCTTTTTGCAGACAAATTTGTAAACAAAAAAAAATTCTCCTTTTGGTTTTTATGTATACCCGTATACGTCTGTTTTGACCCGAATGGGTGTTCTGATTTAATTTCCGTTATTTACCTTACTTAAGGTACGCCATATAAAAAAGGATTGTAGATTTTTTATTTTATTCCGAGCTGAGAAAGAAAGCATTCATTTCAAAATACTTCATTCAATTGGTACACGCAGGAAATAGGCCAATTCAGCAGCTTTTTGTTCAATTTCTCGTGGAGTAAAATTCTCATCAGTACGGGTCAAGGGAATGGCCCCCTGACCTCTGATTTCCAGATAAAGGACACGACGAGTATAAATACCCTCTTTAAGTTCTATTCTAATGGACTGAATATCTTTTATAAGAAATCGGAGGAAGATGCGACGATTTTTTCCAGGAAATCCCCAACGAAAAATACATACTATTCCTTCTTTTCTATCGAATCGATCATAACCACTACCTACATTCCAAGAAATTGTACACCACAAATAGGAGCTAATAAAGAGGCCTGCGACCCCATAGAAAGACATCACGATCCCTTGTGGAAAAAAAATAACTTGCTGGGGGGGGAATAAAGATATCAAATTCCTACCAAGATAGCTGGAAATTCCAACTAATAAGAATCCTAATGAACCTAAAAAAAGGATAAATGCCCAGCAGAAATTACTTATTTTTCTAGATCCCGTTATAAGCTCTATCCATATACGTTCTGATCGCCAATTCATAGTAGATCGGGTTGCATTTTATTTGAATTGAAAGAATATCCCAAATGAATTTGACTTTCCTTATTCTTTTTATTTCCGATGTAACTCTCTTCAACTAGTACCATTCTGATGTGAATCTTTACTTTTAACTAGTTAGATCAAAAATAATAAATCTACCCCTAATGTCATGTTTCCGCATGCACATGCATAAGGGCTCCTTCGTTTATGTTCGGAAGAAATCACGTGGTAGACCATTCTGCTAAATAGATATCTGTTTTATGATTCAAGTCTAAGTCTTGAAAAATTAGATTTGGCCCACAGGATCTAAACAATCTTGTTTTTTTGAACATGAAGGAATAAAGAAGCCATTGCAATTGCCGGAAATACTAGGCCTACTAGGGGCACAAAAATAGAGGGAAAGTTGATAGTTGTCATAGAATGGGTACCTCGATTTACTATATTGTACCTGTTTGTTATATTTTTTTTGTTATTATGTTATTATATTAATAAATTAATTCGAATTCGAATTCTATATCTATAGAAGTAGAAGTAAGTAGAGTATATATAATAAGTGCAAGGAATGTAGAACTAAAAAAATAACCTTTCCACATATAATATATGATAATCGACTTTATTATTCTTCATTTTTTCTTCTTTCTTTTGCTTCTACTAATTCAATAAAAAAAATAGATGGATTTTAAATAAGGAAAAAGGGGATTCCCGGAAAATCCCGAAAGAGGAAAAAAGTGATTTATGAATTATATACATATGTCAAAATGGAAAAAGGGAACATGAAATTTTTTTTATTTGACAGATTTCGCAGAAGGAAAAAAAAGGTAAGAAGTCCTTCTTTTTTTTCCTTCTTATTGATAGGGGTTTCCTGATTAGTAATCGGAAATATAATGAATATATATTCTATATTCATTATATTTTTTTATTTTTTATATTCTACAAATAGGGCGTCGCCAGCTAAAAACTTCAATCCTTCTAGTTTTTACTTTGATTCCGATAAACCAAATACTTTGATTGAATTGACACAAATAATTGACCCTAATGCTTGGCTTGGGTTTTATTCAAAGGAAAAAAACCGTGCAGCTCAAGTAACTCACTTAGAGCGCTCTTTAAAAGATTACGTGGTAAGACTGGATCGAATAAACCCTTTTCGAATAAATTTTCGGTTGTTTGTGCACCTTCGGGTACTTCCTCCTTCAAAACTTCCTCAATTACTCTTTTACCCGCAAACGCAATTTCGGCGTCTGGTTCGGCAATAATAATATCCCCCAACATACCAAAACTGGCTGTCACACCACCACTAGTGGGCGATGCAAGAATTGATATATATAATAATTTTTTTTCGACCGGTTTATAGTGATAGTCGTACAAGGCAGAAGATATTTTAGCCATTTGCATTAAGCTCACAATGCCTTCTTGCATCCGTGCCCCTCCAGAAGCACATACTATAATAAGGGGTAGTGAATTTTTGGTAGCATATTCAATCAACCGGGTGATTTTTTCACCTACTACGGCTCCCATAGAACCCCCTATAAACCCAAAATCCATAACACCAATTGCTAAAGGAATACCGTTTAGTTCACCTATACCTGTTTGAATAGCTTCAGGTAACCCGGTCTCGTCTTGGTAAGAATCATAATAATCTATATAATTTTTATCCTCTTCTTCATCATCTTCGGGCTCAAAATAATCAGATTCTGCGAACTCTTCTTCATCAAATTCTTCTTCATCAAATTCGAATTCAAAATCATTAGATTCCTTGGACTCTTCTTCCTTGGACTCTTCTTCCTTGGACTCTTCTTCCTTGGACTCTTCTTCCTTGGACTCTTCTTCCTTGGACTCTTCTTCCTTGGACTCTTCTTCCTTGGACTCTTCTTCCTTGGACTCTTCTTCCTTGGACTCTTCTTCATCAAATTCTTCTTCCTTGGACTCTTCTTCCTTGGACTCTTCTTCCTTTTTCGAACCATCTTTCCGCTCGAATTCAGATTCGGATCCAAAATCACTATCTTTTTTATTAAGAGCCTCTCTCGACTCGTACCAACCGAAGTCAAATTCGTATGCAGCATTACTAACTTTTCTATTAAAAGCCTCTATAAACTCGTCCCAATCGAAGTCATCTTCTTCAAAAAAATAACTATCTACGAACGCTTTTCCCTTGGACTCTTCTTCCTTGGACTCTTCTTCCTTGGACTCTTCTTCCTTGGACTCTTCTTCCTTGGACTCTTCTTCCTTGGACTCTTCTTCCTTGGACTCTTCTTCCTTGGACTCTTCTTCCTTGGACTCTTCTTCATCAAATTCTTCTTCCTTGGACTCTTCTTCCTTGGACTCTTCTTCCTTTTTCGAACCTTCCTTATCTTTTTCCGAAATTTCTTCTAACCCGGTCTCTTTGGGGGATAAATCCATATGGTCCCGATAATATCTCCCTTCCAATCCAGAAGAATCACTAGAAGCTGCGGACTCTTCTTCTCTTTTCGATCCTTCCTTTTCTTTTTCGGAAATATCTTTCTTGACAGGATACGTAACATCCTCTGAATCCATAAAAATATAAGCAAGAGGGTCTTCCTCCTCTTTATATACGTTAATACCATCCATTGGGCGTGCTGAATCTCCAGAAGAGTCTTTATCAGGATCATGACCAGGTGGATTTTGACAGTATCCATCCCCCTCTTCATTTTCATTACCACCCCTTCGACCCAATAAATCTCCAGAAGAAGCCTTATCCGGATCCCGAGCAGTTCGGGGTCGACAATCCTCATCCCAATCAATATGATCTTTTGAATCCTTCGGGAAATCAATCTGATCTCCGGAAGAATCGGCAGAAGAATCTCTATCAGGATCAAGGTCAGTTGGATTTTGAAAATCCTCATCCGGATCCATATGATCTTTAGAATCCGGATCAATATGGTCTCTAGAATCCTTAGCAAAATAAATATGATGAATAAGATCTTTTGAGTCTCTTCGGCCCGATAAATCTCCAGAAGAATCTTCATCAGGATCAAGATCAGTTGGATTTCGAAAATCCTCATCTGGATCAATATCATCTCTAGAATCACTCGCAAAATCAATATGATCTTTTGAATCCTTCTGGAAATCAATCTGATCTCCGGAAGAATCTGCAGAAGAATCTCTATCAGGATCAAGGTCAGTTGGGTTTTGAAAATCCTCATCCGGATCCATATGATCTTTAGAATCCCTCGCAAAATCGATATGATCTTTTGAATCATAAATCTGATCTCTGTAAAGATCTTTTGAATCATAAATCTGATCTCTGTAAAAATCTTTTTTATGTTTTTCATCAATACCTTCAAAGGATTTGTGCATACCAAGGCAAAAAGTTTTCGAAAGCTCGGAAAGAACCCTAAACCTATCCCTTTCGCCAATTTCGCTAAAAATAAGGAAAAAATCAAGCTCATTTTTGTAAGATTCCTCCATCTCATTTTTGTAAGATTCCTCCATAAATTTGTAAATCCCAGAAACACTTTTTGGAATTTTCCTAAAAAAAGTAAGGTCAAGATAATCATAACTAATTTGTTTTTCACAAGAATCAGATAAAAGCGAAAATCCAATCCCCAGGCTGCCAGCTTCTTGACAAAATTTGAGGCAATCCATCTCGTGTTTGGGAAAAGATTCAAAAAATTCGGACAGATCAATCCCCAATTTGGAACAAGATTGTTCCAATCTGGGAAGATCCACCCGATTTTCGAAAAAAAGCTTATAAAATAAGGGAGAAATACTACAAATATTTCCGCAGGGCAGACGAAAATAGTAAATCTCAATCGCATTATTGCCCAAAAGTTTCTCATTAAATTCTGTCTCAAAAGCTTCAGAACACAATTCCTCGTCTTTGAAATACGGCTCATAATCCTTGGAAAAAAATTTACGAAAAGCATCTTCATCTGATTTATAGTATTTTGAAAGTATCCAGCAAATTTCAAAATGAACAAGCCCACCTTTTTTGGCGCATTCCTCGAAAAAACCAGAATCCCTTGTATCATATTTCGCACACCCGAAAAAAATTTGGAAAGGGCTAATCTCCCCTTCGTGGAGTTCCTCGAAACAATCAGGTCTATCAATCCCGCATTTGAAACAATACTTATCATTTTCGCGATCCCGCTCCTTGTCGGTATTATTTAGTATTTCAACGAATACAGAATTCTTACTATAATAACCCATAAATTCTTTTAAGAATTCTTTGTAGTTAATTTTTTCATAAAAAACTTCTCTATCAAATTCAATTGGATCCCTCGAAACCATGTCTTCATCCATGGGAATCCAAGTGCCTTTATCAATCAGAAGCGCTAGCCTATCCCCACTATTCATTCTTATATGAATTCCACAATTCTCGCAGATTCTCGCTGCATTTAAGGGGTCTTCTTTGTAGTGCAAACGATAACAATTGTCGCAGTGATACCACAAATGCGCAAATTTTCGCATGGGGTCCGTTTCCGTTATATTCTCTGTTCCATCAGTTTGCTCATTTACGTCCCGTTCCAGATCCCGCTTCTCCATATTATTTACCTCCTCTCCCGGGTTTTTAGTTAATATAATATTATCAATTCCCCTATTTTCGGGGATCCATCCAAGACTTTCTGTATCACTTATCCTGGTATCCTCCGCGCTAAAATTCTTTTCATCAAGAGAACCCGAATTTTCTGTTGCTTCAGTGAGGAATTTATACTTATGTCCTAAGTTCCTTTTTAATTCCAAGAAGGGTAACCGCCCTTTTTTTACAAAAGGTTGGTTTATCAAATTGAAAATAAAAGTCATAGTTATTAGAACCCCCTAATTTCTGTACTTTTATAAAAAATAGAAAGAAGATAAGAGATATTGTTTCTATATTTATATAAAAAAAAATTACCTTTGTCAAGTAGTCGGTAATTTTTTCCATCTATTTGTTTCTATATTTATATAAAAAAAAATTACCTTTGTCAAGTAGTCGGTAATTTTTTCCATGGTAAATTTTACCCTTAGGGCTATACGGACTCGAACCGATGACCTTTTCGGTAAAACGGATCAATCAAACGGATTATTATAAAAATGTGATTTAGTTTCAAGGACCCAACATGCATTTTTTTTTTTTGCATTGGGCTCTTTCATTAACTAATGTAAATATCAGCCAGTCCGCCATCTTTTTTCTATCAAGAAAAAATATGGTTCCATGTACTCTACTTCATTATTTACTTGACCTTTGGTTCATAAGCACTACCAAAGTGTTTCAAAGAAGAGTTTTATCTTGACGTAGGTGCGCCTTTGGCATCGATTATTTAAAATCTTAAATAGAGCCTCCGTCGTTCGGCTTAAAAAATCCAATATGAAAATTTGTACGCCTTAAAGTTCATAGGACGAAAAGAGATTTTTTGAGGCCCTTATGCTCATTATGCCTAGCATTGAATACCCTCGGAATCCACCATATCAAATCAAGATATGAAATTAATACAATACAATAATGGGGTCTATTTAGCGACTAAACGAGCACCTGAATCGAACCGAACTAGAACTAATTGTCAGGCTATTATTCTCTTGTTTTTTTTTTTCTCAAAGTCATAGAGTAAGACATGGATTTAGCAAGCTTTTGATTGCACGGCGGACTTCCTTGAAAAACATTGGCGCTCGTGTAAACGAGCTACTCTACCAACTGCGCTATAGCCCTTGTGTTGTGCTACATATTTTTTTTTAGCATTCGGATAATTATTTGTCAAGATTTCTATTCCACGATTCAACATCATAGCTCTTCGGTCTGTTTGTTTGATTAATATTGCTTATAAACACTATTCCATTTATAATCCATCTATAGCGAGGGTTCCCTTTGTAATGATAAACGACCTACTTAACTCAGTGGTTAGAGTATTGCTTTCATACGGCAGGAGTCATTGGTTCAAATCCAATAGTAGGTAAAACTTATTATATACCGTCGACTCCGGTATCTAATAAGTTTTTATACTCACCCTCCGATTATTAAGACTATATATAATCGACTATATAAATTTATAATCTTATAATTCTGAATTTTTATATTTTCTATTTCTTTTTTTTTTTTTCGTTGAACCAGAATCCTATTTTTCGTTGTATTTTATTTTGTTGATTCAATCAAATAAAAAGAAAAATAGGATATCTTCTCTATATAGATTCTATAGATAAAAAGTGTATAAACAAAACCTCTTTTGATTATTTGGACGCACCAACTAGTTACGAAATCGTATTGGTAGCCTCTACTCGTGTCTTAGCTCGTCTGAGAGCTAGATTTGCTTCAATTATTTGTCTCTTTCCTTCGGCTTTACTCAAGTTAGCTTCTGCTTTTTCAAGAGTTTGCTGGGCTTCTTGTGGATCAATGTCACTACCCCTCTCAGCCTCATTTACTAAAACAGTGATCTCATTATTGCCTATTCTAGCAAAACCGCCCATCAGAGCCATTGTTAACCATTGTTCGTTAAGGCGTATTCTCAAAATCCCTATATCTACAGCTGTGGCAATAGGAGCGTGGTTTGGTAATACGCCGATTTGGCCACTATTAGTAGGTAAAATTATTTCTTTTACTTCGGAATTATAAACAATTCGATTAGGAGTCAGTACACAAAGATTTAGGGTCATTTCTTCAATTTGCTCTCCATTTCTAAGTTCATAGCTTTCGCGGTAGCTTCATCGATGTTACCTACCAAATAAAAGGCCTGTTCAGGGAGACTATCTAATTCTCCGGAAAGGATCAATTGAAACCCTCTAATTGTTTCTGCTAGGCTAACATATTTTCCCGGGGAGCCCGTAAATACTTCTGCTACGAAAAAAGGTTGTGATAAAAAACGCTCAATTTTTCGTGCTCTTGCTACGGTTAAACGATCTTCTTCGGACAATTCGTCCAACCCAAGGATAGCTATAATGTCCTGAAGTTCTTTGTAACGTTGTAAGGTTTGCTTAACTCTTTGCGCCGTTTCATAATGTTCCTCGCCAACGATCCGAGGTTGGAGCATAGTTGACGTTGAATCTAAGGGATCCACTGCTGGATAGATACCTTTGGCGGCTAATCCTCTTGACAGTACGGTAGTGGCGTCTAAATGTGCAAATGTCGTGGCAGGAGCGGGATCGGTCAAATCGTCTGCAGGTACATAAACTGCTTGAATCGAAGTTATGGACCCTTCTTTTGTAGAAGTAATTCTTTCCTGTAATGAGCCCATTTCGGTACTAAGAGTAGGTTGATAGCCCACAGCAGAAGGCATTCTACCCAATAAGGCGGATACTTCAGATCCTGCTTGTACGAAACGGAAGATATTGTCGATAAATAGAAGTACGTCTTGTTCATTAACATCTCGGAAATATTCCGCCATAGTTAGGGCAGTCAATCCAACTCTCATACGTGCTCCCGGCGGTTCATTCATTTGACCGTAGACTAGAGCCACCTTTGATTCCGCAATATTTTGTTCATTGATAACTCCGGATTCTTTCATTTCCATGTAAAGATCATTTCCTTCACGAGTACGTTCACCTACTCCGCCAAATACGGATACGCCCCCATGAGCTTTTGCAATGTTGTTGATCAATTCCATAATGAGTACTGTTTTACCCACTCCAGCTCCCCCAAATAGTCCGATTTTTCCTCCACGTCGGTAGGGGGCTAAAAGGTCTACCACTTTAATTCCTGTTTCAAAAATAGATAATTTAGTATCTAACTGGGTAAAGGCGGGCGCAGATCTATGAATAGGAGATGTTGTGCGAGTATCTACGGGACCTAAATTATCAACAGTCTCTCCAAGTACGTTAAAAATTCGTCCGAGAGTTGCTCCACCGACTGGAACGCTTAAAGGAGCTCCTGTGTCAATAACTTCCATTCCTCGCGTTAGACCGTCTGTAGCACTCATAGCTACAGCCCTAACTCGATTATTTCCTAATAATTGTTGTACCTCACAGGTCACATTAATTGGTTGACTCACAGTATCTCGACCCTTAACTACCAGAGCATTGTAAATATTCGGCATCTTACCTGGAGGAAAAGCTACGTCCAGTACCGGACCAATAATTTGAGTGATACGCCCCAGCTTTTTTTTTTCAAGTGTGGAAACCCCAGGACCAGAAGTAGTGGGATTGTTTCTCATAATATATAGTTCATAATATATAGTTTTTTAAAGTAACTATGTCGAAATTCTTTGCAAAAATGAAAATTATCGAATCCAAAATAAAATAAATGTCCGATAGCAGATTTCTTAATTAAATAAGAAATTAATTAAGAAATAGGAGTTAGCACTCAATTTTTTTTGGTACCATCCAAAGGAATCCAATTCAATTGTTCACTTATTCCATTTTTACTTATTCTAGTCAATTTCAATGAGTGAATTCTCAAGTTCACTCAACTGATTTTCAAAAAAAAAAAATATCAAATGGATGAACAAAAATCTTGAGAAAGTCTTTTATTTGTCTATCATTATAGACAATCCTTTCGATATTATCTACGAAAGTCGAACTCGAAACTATATTTAAATATTTAAATTGAATTTATGATTCATTATTTCTATCGCACTGGAACTAAGTTCTTATTTAGTATATTGATTTATGTCCAGCCTATTCCTTTACCCTTTCCCGATAGAATTCCGCGTATTTTCACATCTAGGATATACATATACAACATATCTCGTTGTCAAGAGTGAATTTCGAATTATTTAGGTCTTTCGATTCAAAAGGGGGTAAGAAATTGGAAACTTGAAAAACAAGGGTTGGGTTGCGCCATATATATGAAAGAGTATACAATAATGCTGTATTTGGCGAATCAAATACATGGTCTAATAACGAACCATTTTGATTAGTTGATAATATTAGTTGAGAATTTTATGAAAGATTCCTGTAAAAGGTTTCATTAAGTCCTGATTTTTGTCGAGTAGACCTTG